TTCTGTAGTCACTTTTATGGTAAAAAACTGTTTAATTAGCCCCGTAAGATTTGATAATGTTGTCTAACAGTATTTTTAGAATTTCTTTGTGTTTTAGTGTTAGGTTTGGTGGGAATAGGTAAAGGAATGCCCTTTATTTTTAGTGTCCTTAAAAATAGGTAAAAAATAGGTAAAAAGGGGTAAATTTAATTTTATGAATTTCTTGTAATTTGATTTAAATGTAGATTTTTAAGTTAAATTTGGTGTAGTAAATTGGGGCAGACCTGGGGGAGTGTAGGTGTTGAGGTTTATTATGGTCAGCTTCCTTGAATGATTAAATTGCTCCGGAAGGGGGGGGGGGGGGGGGTCGGAAGGGGATTCCGTGGTAAACAGGGCGTAAAAACGGGGGTTTTAGGGCATTTGGCGTTAAATATAAAGTGTTAAACAGTGAGGAGTTAGAAAAGGTGTGCGAATAATTAGGGTATATATACATATATATATATATATATATATATATATATGTATGTATATATTTCGGTACCCAGTATATATATATATATATATATATATGTATGTATATATTTCGGTACCCAGTATATATATATATATATATATATATGTATATATTTCGGTACCCAGTATATATATATATATATATACATATATATATATATGTATGTATGTATTTCGGTACCTGGTGTATGTACGTGTTCCGTGCCCAAGATGTATACATTTATATAGTGCCGGGTGTCTAGCATGAGTAATATGGATAGTAATGTGCTTGAGGTACCTTGGTTGAGGTACCTTGGTGGGGTACCTAGGGTGTGTGTATAATGTTATTGGTATGCTAGGATCTGATATATGTGCTAGTAGATGCTATGATTGTGTAGATATTTAATACCTAATGAATTTTTGTTGAAATGGAGGTAAGTGATTATTGGGAAATAGGTATGTAATTGTACAGAGTGCAGTTACGGCAGCTGTGGTTTCGTTTGTTGGTGTGTTAAACAGTTAAGTTGATGTAAATGTTTGTTCCTGTGGTGTAGGGCAAGCACGTTAGGTTTTCGTCCTAGAAGTATATTATTAGATATCGGGAATTATGAACTTATTTAGTATAAGGAGTACGGCTGCCTTCCAAGTAGCGGGTTTAAGTGATGTTTTAAAATAAGTATGTGTGGGGCAGTATGTGTAGTACGTTAGGTTTTGGTCCTTAAGGTGAAAGTTATAACTCTTTTCCCTGCAGTTGTGGTTTTAGAGCCTTAGGTTAAGATTAAATCAAGAGCCTTCAAAGTTCTAGTTGTAAGTATGAATTGCTTTCAGGTTCTGTGAGGTTTTGTGGTTGAAATTACAACGTCAAATTGCAAATTTGAAAGTGTGCAATGGAGTGGCTCCAAAACTTGGATTGAGTGTGAGATGGCTGAGTGATTAAGCAGAAGATTGTAGCTCTTTTTACGGAGAATGTTCTCCTCTCATAAATGGTAGAGTCAGCTAAGTTTAAGCTGTTGGGCTCATGCCCCGAAAATGGTATAATTGTATATCCTCTGCTATGGTATTTAATAAATATGGATTTGGTTTTGGTCCTGTATCTTGGCTTTAGTTACAGAAAAACACATGGTACTTTATGGGGCCCGGTGAGTAAGTGGGGCTTAAATTAGGGCAAATTTTAATATTTTGTTTTATTTTAGGTTCTTAAGCATAATTGTTTAAATATGACGCTTATTTTTGTTCACTAACACCAGTGTTGGAGATTGAATAATGAACTTTGGTTCGATTCAGTGAGTTGCTATCTAGGCCTGGTAAAGTTTGTGCCAGCAACTGCGGTTAGACAAACAGGCCGAGTTAAGATTTGTGCAGCATAAAGTAGGGTTAGGAGGAAAAGTTGAATAGACTATTTAATGGGAAATTTAAGATGATTTGAGGGGTGCAATCCTAAGAATCGTGTTTTTATCTGGTATTTCCTTTTATCTGACGCCCTGAGATTCCAATTTAAGACCGGGATTTGGTATCCCGTTATTCGGAGCGTAAACTTTGGTTTTTATATCTGCTGGGGTACTACGAGCGCTGGATTAGGCTAGGCTTAAAACTCAAAAAACTTGGCGGTGTTTCATATCCTCCCAGGGGAACCTGTCTCATAAACGATGATCCACGTTTTATCTTACCTTATTTTGAAATTTTTCATAGAGGAATATGTCAGCTTGTATACCGTCGCCGACGGATCACCCTTGAGGGATTTTGAAGTGGTCGGGAAGAAAGATTTAATTGTGGGTGCGGCTGGTATTTGTTTGCGGGTACAGACGGCTGAGTCTGCTATTGGTGCATTGCGGTAGTTGTTTTTGGCTCTGCAATTAATGGTCTTTCAGGATGTCAGATCAAGGTGCAGCTTATGATAAGGTGATGATGGGTTACAATAATTTATTTATTATACGGATTTTTCGCTGTAACGCGAAGTTTGAAGGCGGACTTGGATGTAATGTTGAATTAGGAAGTCATAGTGAACTAGGTTTTGAGATGTGTACAAATCGCCCGTCGCTCTCGTCGAAAGATGAGATAAGTCGTAACATAGTAGGGGTACCGGAAGGTGTTCCTGGAATATAACTAGCAGTTTGATGGGGTATAGTATAATTATTACGTTTCGCTTACACTGAAAATATAGCTCGATAGGGCTTACCCTGATAGTTAATTAATTGCTTGTTTAGGGGCTAGTTAAATGCTGGCGGAGTGAGAGTCGTGTAGATTTATTTGTTGTGGTTTTGTTAAGGGATTGGCAAATTTTTTGTATGTGTGAGTAATGTAGATAGAAAACTTTATTGTTTCAAGCTAGAGTTTAGAAGTACCGTGAGGGAAATTTATTTGCGTTTTTAAGCTTTTTTCTAGTAGGGGTGTAATCCTGTACCTTTTGCATCATGGTTTTTTAAGAGGTTTTTTGAATAAAGTTGGCCCGAAAGAAAACGAGCTATTTTTTGGCTTGCGTCATCGTTGTAAAGATGTGCTAAGATTTAAAGATAGGAGTGATATTCTTTTCGCGTTTTTTGATAGCTGGTTGGTCGGGAAAGGCATTAGAGTGCTGACTCAATTTTGGATTCTTGTCTAACTTAGGTATACTGGTATTGGTATTTTGGGGCATGGATCGTTGTAATTGAGGTTTGTACAAGAAAGGATTAGCTTTTTTGTATTATTAAAAAGTTGGGTTGGCGGCGTTAATAGTAGTTTGGTAGGCTTGGAGTTGGCCATCTTTTAAGTTTGTTCTAAAATATCTACTGTTTGGCTGAAAATTTGTATGTTTAATTTTTAAGTTTAAGTTTATAGTACCGATTTTATAGGTAGAATTAGGTTTACTTATGGAATAATGAGGAAATGAGTATTTATTATAGTTTAGTTTGTCTTTGTTTGTTAAGGTAAATTGACAATAAAATTTAGTTAATATGTGGAGGATTAATTTAAATCTTGGAAAGGAACTCGGCAAAGATCGGCCTCGCCTGTTTAGCAAAAACATCGCTCCTTGGTTGTAGTCATATGAGGAGTCGGACCTGCCCGGTGACCTACGGGTTAAACGGCCGCGGTACACTGACCGTGCAAAGGTAGCACAATCACTTGCCTTTTAATTGGAGGCTGGTATGAATGGTTTGACGAGGGCTGAGCTGTCTCTCCTGGAATATTTAGAAATTAACTTCTAGGTGAAAAGGCCTAGATTTAGCTGAGGGACGAGAAGACCCTGTTGAGCTTTAGTGTGGAGTAAAAGGTTTGTTTCTATTGAGATAGAAGGTTTTGAGTTTATTCTTACATCTTTAGTTGGGGTGACTAGGGAACATGGAAAGCTTCTCTGTTAATTTGTGTGGTTTTGGTTTACTGACGAGTGATCCAGCATTGCTGATTATCGGAAAAAGTTACCACAGGGATAACAGCGTAATCTTTCTGGAGAGTTCACATTGAAAGAAGGGTTTGCGACCTCGATGTTGGATTAAGGTGTCCTGAGGGTGTAGCAGCTTTCGTTGGTTGGTCTGTTCGACCATTAAAACCTTACATGATCTGAGTTCAGACCGGCGTAAGCCAGGTTGGTTTCTATCTTCAGTTAATTGTGTTTCTTTGGCTAGTACGAAAGGACCGCTTTAAGACAAATATTAGAGTTTGTGAAAATTGGTTATATCTAAGTTTGATATGAGATTTATTGGGAGTAGAGTATTGTTAAGTTGGCAGATTTATGTGACTGATTTAGGCTCAGTAGAAAAAGGTGAAATCCCTTTACTTGATAGTATAAAATTTAATTAATTAAATGTAGTGTAATTTGTTAAAATGTTGGTTATAAACACTTTTAAATTAATAAAATAAGACTTAGGTTGCTGTTAAGGTGGCAGATTAGTGCGTTAGGTTTAAGCCCTAAATATGGAGATTAAATTTCTCTTCTTGATATATGCTAGGTTCTGTGGTATGTGGTTTAGTTAGATATATTTGTGCTTTGCTGGGGGTTGCGTTTTTTACTCTTTTGGAGCGTAAGGGGCTTGGTTATTTTCAGATTCGTAAGGGGCCGAATAAGGTTGGCTTAATGGGCTTGCCGCAGCCGCTGAGTGACGCTGCAAAACTTTTTACGAAGGAGTTGGTAAAGCCGACTCTTGCTAATCAATTTGCGTATTTTGTTGCTCCTGTTATAAGGCTGGCGTTAGCTTTGTTGCTTTGGCAATTATATCCTTCTGATAGATTGGCAGAGCATTTTAGTTGGGGGATTTTGTTTTTTTTATGTGTTTCTAGGATGAATGTTTATAGGACGTTGCTTGCTGGCTGGGCCTCTAATTCTAAGTATGCCTTGTTGGGAGCTATTCGGGCGGTGGCACAGACTATTTCATATGAGGTTAGTCTGGTTTTGATTTTGTTGTTTGTATTATTTATTTGTCCTAGGTTTAATTTTATTGATATTAAAGAATCTCATGGGTTGGTGTGGCTCGGGTTTTTATTTGTCCCTATTTCATTAGTCTGGTTTGTGTCCTGTATTGCTGAGACGAATCGTGCTCCTTTCGATTTTGCGGAAGGAGAGTCTGAATTGGTTTCTGGGTTTAATATCGAGTATAGTGCTGGGGGGTTTGCGTTGATCTTTATGTCTGAGTATGCTAATATTTTAGTAATGAGGTTGTTCAGTGTGGTTTTGTTTTTTGGTGCGGGAAGTATCGGGGCTTTGAGTTTGGATTTTGTTATAATGGTTAAGACTTTGTTTTTAGTTTTTGTTTTTATTTGGGTTCGTGCAACTTTGCCTCGGTTCCGCTATGATTTGCTGATGGGGTTAACTTGGAAAAGGTTTTTACCATTAGCTTTAGGGGCTTTGGTGATGGTAGTGGGGTTTGTGTTTACTGCGATTTTAGTTTAGTTGTTTATGAAGTTGGTTAAATCGAGGGGTAGTTTAGTTAAAACACTAGCATTGGAAGTTAGCGATTGGGGTGGACCCCCATCCTTTGAATGGTGGTTCTTTGTGTTTTTAGTATTTGTTTTTCCTTGTTGGTGGTGATGCCTGTTTTGGGGCAGCCTTTGGCGCTTGGTGTAGCTGTGCTATTATTTAGATTATTTTCTTGTGTGATGGTTGGGCTATGTGTGTCGTCTTGGTATGGGTATGTTCTTTTTCTGGTTTATGTTGGTGGACTTTTGGTAATGTTTGCTTATGTTGCTGCGCTTGTTCCTAATAGTATTTTCTTAGGGTTTTGGGTTTTCTTTGGGTTTTTTTGTGGGGTGGGCCTTTCGGTCGGGCTATATTTGTTGCTGTATGTTCAGGATTATAAGTTTGTTTCTTGATTGGGGGAGTTGAGAATGAGGAAATTTTTATTTTCGTCTGGGTCTGGTTTAGTGAGGTCTAGAGGGGTGTCAGTAATGGTTGTGCTTGGGGTTGTTTTGTTAATTAATTTGTTAGCTGTAGTGAAGGTGTGTTATTATCAGCAGGGTCCGTTGCGGTTTCATTCCGAGTTGAAATAGGATTGAGGTAGGGGTGCTGACTTCAAGTAAAGAAGTTATGCATAAGCCAATTCGTAAAGTGCACCCTGTTTTGAAAATTGTAAGTGGTGCTTTAGTTGATTTACCTACTCCTGTAAACTTATCTGTTTGGTGAAATTTCGGTTCTTTGTTGGGGTTATGTCTTGTGGTGCAGATTGTTACTGGGTTGTTTTTGTCGATACATTATAGTGCTCATGTTGAGCTGGCTTTTTCATCTGTTGTTCATATTTCTCGTGACGTGAATTATGGGTGGCTTTTGCGGGCGATTCATGCTAATGGGGGATCTTGATTTTTTATTTGTATTTATATTCATATTGGTCGTGGGATGTATTATGGGTCCCATTTGAATGTTCATGGGTGGAATGTTGGAGTGGTTCTATTATTGATAACTATGGCGACTGCTTTTTTAGGATATGTGCTTCCTTGGGGGCAAATGTCTTTTTGGGGGGCTACTGTAATTACTAATCTTTTTTCTGCAATTCCATATATTGGTGGTGAGCTGGTGCAGTGGATGTGAGGAGGGTTTGCGGTGGATAATGCGACCTTGGTTCGATTTTTCAGTTTGCATTTCTTACTTCCGTTTGCTATTGCTGGAATGACGGTGTTGCATCTTCTATTCCTGCATGAAGTGGGGGCTAATAATCCTTTAGGTGTAAATAGCGATAGGGATAAGGTGCCGTTTCATTTTTATCATACTGTTAAGGATCTTGTTGGGTTTTTGGTTTTATTGTTTTTTTTAATATTATTAGTGTTTTTTGATCCATTCCTCTTAGGGGACCCTGAAAACTTCATTCCCGCTAACCCGCTAGTGACGCCTGTACATATTCAACCCGAATGGTATTTTCTTTTTGCTTATGCTATTCTTCGGTCTATTCCTAATAAGTTAGGCGGAGTAGTTGCGTTGGCTATGTCTGTAGTGATTTTATTTGTAGTGCCATTGTTTCACTCGGGAAAATCCCGATCTTTTTGTTTTTATCCACTTAATCAGATTTTGTTTTGGTGTTTTGTTGGGATCCTATTTATTTTAACTTGAATTGGTGCATGCCCTGTGGAGCCGCCATTTGAGGGGATTGGGCGTGTGTTTACTGTTCTTTATTTTGTGTATTACTTAATTAGACCAATATTACAGATGTTATGGGACAATATTCTTGAATATTAGTTGTGAAGTTTTAGCTGCTGGCCTGGGGCAGGTTTTGTCTTGAAAATGAAACAGAAGTGTTCGAATCACTTAGTAGCTTAATAGAGAGAGAGGGGGGTGTGGGGGAGTAGTAAGAAGGAGTGATGCCTTCAACCTTCGGCTTACAAGACCGATGCCTTTATTCGGCTTTTACTACTTTTAATTGGTGGGTGGGTAAGATATGAGAAGTGTTTCTTATTTGTTTATTGTGGCTGTTTTTGGGGTTGGTTTTTCGGTGATTGTGCTTAGTTTACAGTATAAGCATCTTTTGGGGATTTTATTGTCCTTGGAGTTAATGATGCTAAGTCTATTTTTGATAATTGTGAGGGTCGGAAGGGGTTTTAATTTTGAGGGGCAATTATGTTTAATTTTAATTACTTTGAGGGCTTGTGAGGCTAGTTTGGGGTTAGCTGTTCTTGTTTCTTTAATTCGAACTCATGGTAATGATTACGTTGGTAGGTTTAATGGTTATAAGTGTTAGGTCTTTTAGTCACTGGTGTCGTTTTGGTCTTGGGCGGTTTTACTGGGAATGTTTCATGGTACTATCGGTTGTGGGGTCTTTGTTTTGGTGGGTTTATAAGGTTGATTTTTGTTTATTCTAGAGTATTAAGTAGGTCTGGTTTTAGGGGGTTTTTGATGAGGGATGGTTTGAGGTCCTCTTTAGTTGTTTTGTCTTGATGGATTTCTTTGTTGATGTTGATCGCTAGGCAAGGGAGTGTGAAGTCGGGCTTAAATAAGTTTTCTTTATTTAGTGGATGTGTTTGTGCATTAAATTTTATTTTGATGGTTAGGTTTTTTTGTGTGGATATCGTTTGGTTTTACATTTTTTTTGAGGCATCTTTGGTTCCTACTTTTATTTTAATTTTAGGGTGGGGGTATCAGCCGGAGCGGTTGCAGGCTGGGATGTATATAATGTTATATACAATTACTGCTTCGTTACCATTATTGGTTCTGATCTTATATAAGTTTGAGTTATGTGGGACTTCTAGGTTTTTGTTAAAGAATTTTTTATGTGAGTATGTGGGGAGCGGATTTGTTGGTTGGAGGAGTTTGGTTGGGTCTGAGGTTGTATTTTGCTTAGGTTTTGGTGCTTTTTTGGTTAAGTTGCCGATATTTTCTTTACATTTGTGGTTGCCTAAAGCTCATGTTGAGGCTCCTGTGGCTGGTTCTATGATTCTTGCCGGTGTATTACTGAAGCTGGGTGGTTATGGGATGATTCGTGTGTATAGTTATTTTTGTTTATGTAGGTACAGTGTTTTTAGTGATGTTGTGCTTTGTTTAGCGTTGTGGGGTGGTGTTGTAACCGCATTTATTTGTTTTCGTCAAGTGGATTTGAAGTCTTTGATTGCGTATTCATCTGTTGGTCATATGAGGCTGATATTGGCTGGTTGTTTGTCTAATTCTTCTTGAGGGTGGCAGGCAGCTTTAGGGATAATACTTGCTCATGGTTTGTGTTCTTCTGGGATGTTTGCGTTGGCTAACTATAATTATGAAAAAACTGGTACTCGTAGGTTGGTGATGAGTAAGGGGATGTTGATGATTTCTCCATATATGTCTATGTGGTGGTTTTTGTTTTGCGTGGCAAATATGGCTGGACCGCCTTCTATTAATCTTCTTAGGGAAATTATGGTATTTCCTTCTGTTTTGTTTAAGTCTTTGTGGCTTTTTATCCCGCTGGGGTTGATGAGTTTTTTGGCGGCTGTATATAGGCTGTTTTTATATACGAGTACTCAGCATGGTGGGTTCCCTAAGTTTGGTTTTCCATATGGTGGAATAAGTAGTTCGTCTTCGTTGGTGGCTTTTTTGCACTATTTTCCTATTAATGGGCTTATCTTGAAGTCGGATCTTGTTTGTTTTTGGGTTATTTAATGTCTGGTTATGAAATTTTACAGTTCTGGTTGTGAAAGGGTGTTGAAATCAAGTTAGTTTAAATAAAATTCTGGGTTGTGGTCCTGGTGATGGGGGAGTAGGGCCCCACTTGATAATGGGTCTTTTTTATGGGTTTTCTAAGCTAAAGAGGTCTTTGGTTGGTGCCATTTTTTTATATGTGTATTCTGCCTTTCTCTTTCCGTTTACGTGTTATTTTGTGTTGAGTGGGAAATGTATTTTAATGGAGTGGGAGATTTTATCTGTAAGTAGGGCGAATATCAGGTTGTTGGTTTTATTGGATCCTATCGGGTTGAGGTTTAGTAATGTGGTTTGTTTTATTTCTGCTTGCGTTTTAATTTTTTCTTCTTATTATATGGCTGCTGATTATTTTTTAAGTCGTTTCATTTGGTTGGTTATAATATTTGTTTTGTCTATAAATTTTTTGGTGTTTATCCCGAGTTTGGTTTCTTTGTTGATTGGTTGAGATGGGTTGGGGGTCGTGTCTTTTGCTTTAGTGATCTATTATCAAAGCAGGAAGTCTCTGACTGCAGGGATGCTTACTGCTTTGGTGAATCGAATCGGGGATGTGATATTACTTTTGGCTATTGGGTTTTGTGTCCTTCAGGGTCATTGAAATGTATTGTTTATGTGGGAGACGGATTTGTCTGTTATTGTAATTTTTTGTATTTTGGTGGCTGGGATGACTAAGAGGGCCCAGGTTCCGTTTTCTAGATGGTTGCCTGCTGCTATGGCTGCTCCAACTCCAGTTTCTGCGTTGGTGCATTCTTCTACTTTGGTGACTGCCGGGGTGTTTTTGTTTATTCGGTTTTTTCCATTTGTTAGTTCCTTTCATGGGTTTAATTCTAGTTTGCTTTTTGTGTCTGTTTTGACCATGCTAATGGCTGGGATTGGTGCTAATTATGAGTTTGATTTAAAGAAAGTGATTGCTCTGTCAACTTTGAGCCAGTTGGGGGTTATGATGGCTAGCCTTGGGTTAGGGGCTCCTTATTTGGCGTTATTTCATTTATATACTCATGCTTTATTTAAGGCTATGTTGTTTTTATGTGCTGGTGGGATTATTCATAATAATAGGGATATTCAGGACTTGCGATGTTTAGGTGGGCTGTGAAGTCAAATGCCTTTAAGTGTTGCTTGTTTGAATGTTGCAAATTTGGCTTTGTGTGGGGCTCCCTTTTTGAGTGGATTTTATTCTAAGGATTTGATTTTGGAGAGTAGTTTGTTTAGTCCTTGTAATTTGGTAATGTTGTTTCTAATTTTTTTGGCCACTGGTATGACTGCTGCTTATAGGGTTCGTTTATCTATTTATTCTCTCTGGGGTCAGAGTAATCATCGTCCGCTGCATCAGAATTTTGATGAGAGAGGGGAGGGTACTTGACCTGTGGTGGCTTTGGCTTTGATTAGGGTTTTTATTGGTAAAGAAATGCAGGGTTTGTTTGTGGAATTCAATTGTAGTTATGTTTTTCCGGTTAGATATAAATTGCTAGTAGTTGGTGTTGGTTTAATCGGTGTCTGGTTGTCTGTTATAGTTTGGCGTTCTCCTATTTTGAATGAGAGACAGGTAGGATTCAGTTCTCTGTCTGGCTTTTTCTCATGGATGTGATTTTTAGTTCCTTTGTGTACTCAGCCTATTGTAAAAGGTCCGTTAGCTGCTGGCGGTAATTTTTTTAAGTATTTGGATCAAGGTTGATTTGAGGTAGGTGGAGGAAGGGGCATGTTGTTTATTGTTAAAGAAGGTGCTCGAGGTAGAGAATTTTTTCAGCAGAAGTTGATTAGTTTTTTAGTTATGATGGTAGTGTGGTCGTCGGTTTTGGTTCTTTTTTGGGTAATTATGTAATTTAATGGGATGTTGCTCTGGTAGCTTAATAAAAAGAGCGTGGCGCTGAAGATGCTAAGGAGGGAGGATGTCTCCCAGGGCAGTATAACTAATTTTAAGTTATAAGATATCTGTATTAGGCTGTGTTATTTAGCGTGGTCGTCCGAGTAAAGGGTGATTAAAAGGGAGAAAATGTAGGCTTGAATTAAAGATACGCCAATTTCAAATATAAAGTAAAAGGTTTGTACAGTTATTAGTGTTAGGAGGGTAACTTTTGGGTAAATAAAGATTGCTGAGCAAAGGTAGGTTCTGATGAGGCCTAGAACAATGTGTCCAGCCCTTATGTTGGCTGCTAGTCGAATAGATAATGTGACTGGGCGAACTATGATTCTAACAGTTTCTACCAGGACTAAGAATGGGTTTAGGAGTGCTGGGGCACCTGCTGGCAGGAGGCCGGCTGCTGTTGAGGATGGATTTAGAATAGCTCTTGAGATAATTAAAGATATTCATAGTGGGATTCTTAAGGATAAGGTTATAGCTAGGTGGCTTGTGTTTCTAAAAACATATGGGACTAATCCTAGAAGGTTTAGGATTAATAGGGAAGTAAATAGTGCTGCTATAAAGTTTGTAAATCCTCCTAGTTTTAGTCCGAAGGCTCGCGTTACTTGGGATGAGATAATTCTTTTTGGAACATTTAGTAGGTAATTAAAGCGGTTTGTGTTTGTTCAGATTGATATGTTAAAGGTTAGAAGGACTAGTAGAGAGCAAAGCCATATTAGGATATATATTGATATAAAGACTGAATTGTGATCGTCGAAGGATGAGAAGATATCTGCTATCATTTGTTAGGGGTGTGGTTTAATTTAAGTTGGTTAATGATAAGGGGAGAAATTTAGTTATCAAGGTCATGAATTGTTAGTTGTGTTTGTTGTAGTGGGTGTGGGGGCATTGATGGAGTAGTTTGGTTTGTAAGATCATCAGATGATAACGGCTACAGTGGCTACAGTGAGTCAGAATAGGATGAATAAGAGTAATCAATTGATTGGTGCGAGTTGTGGCATGAAGGATTGTGGTCTTTACGTGGTTGGATACACGTGATTAAAATCTTAATCCTTATGGCAGGAGTAAAATAAAGGGGGAAAGGACTAGTCTGTTTGAGTTGTAAGTATTACTCATTCTGAGAAATTGTCAACATTGATGGCTTCAATTGTGATTGGTATAAATGAATGGTTAGTCCCGCAGATTTCTGAGCATTGGCCGTAGAATACCCCTTCGTTGGAGGCCATGAAGCTTGTTTGGTTGAGTCGGCCTGGAATTGCGTCGACTTTTACTCCGAGGGATGGTACTGCTCATGAGTGGATGACGTCATTAGAGGTGATTAATATTCGCACATCTGTTTTTGTGGGGACCACTATTCGGCGGTCGACTTCTAATAGACGATATTGTCCTCTTTCTAGGGTATCTTCTGGTAGTATGTAGGAGTCGAATTCTATTCCCTTAAAGTCTGAGTATTCATATCCTCAGTATCATTGATTTCCGGTTGCTTTGATGGTTAGCAGGCAGGATATTCCCACTTCGTCTAATAAATAGAGGAGTCGTAGTGATGGGAGGGCCAAGAAGACTAGAATGATGGCTGGGAGGATGGTTCAGATAGTTTCGATAGTTTGTTGTTCTAGGATGTACCGCGATGTTAAGGATCTGATTATGAATGAAGCAGTGAGGTAGCCTACTAATGTGGTGATTAGTAAAAGAATGAGTAAAGCATGGTCGTGGAAGAAGATGAGTTGTTCCATTATAGGGGAAGCGCCGTCTTGAAATCCTAATTGTCCTCATTGGGCCATTACGTGAATCAAGTAGTTAGATGATAAAGTGGCTTAGATTAGATTGCTTTTTGGTAGCAGTTTGGTGTTTCTGCAAGGTTATGGAAGTCTAGGGGGAGAAGATTAGTTCATTCTAGTCTAGTGGACATGTTTAGGGCCCAGAGGACCCCTCGTTGTGAGACCAAGGACTCTCAGACAATTACTATGAAGTAGAGAACGGCGACCAGGGAGATTATTGATCCAAATGAGGAGACAACATTTCATTTGGTGTAGGAGTCTGGGTAGTCGGAGTATCGGCGGGGCATTCCGGCTAGTCCTAGGAAGTGTTGGGGGAAGAATGTTACATTGACTCCAATAAATATGATGAAGAAGTGTGCTTTTGTTCATCGGGCGTGCAAAGTAAGTCCAGTAAATAATGGGTATCAGTGATTAAAAGCGGCGAATAAGGCGAATACAGCTCCTATTGATAGGACATAGTGAAAATGGGCTACTACGTAGTATGTGTCATGGAGCATGATGTCTAAGGATGAGTTCGATAAAACAATTCCAGTTAATCCCCCAACTGTAAATAAGAAAATAAATCCGAGGGCTCATAGCATTGAGGCTTCATATTTTATTCGGGCACCGTGGATTGTGGCAAGTCAACTAAAAATTTTGATTCCGGTTGGTACTGCAATAATTATAGTTGCGGCGGTGAAGTAGGCACGAGTGTCTACGTCTATTCCAACAGTAAATATATGATGGGCTCAGACGATGAATCCCAGGATGCCAATTGCTAGTATTGCGTAAATTATTCCTAAGGTTCCAAAAGTTTCTTTTTTTATGGCGTAATGCATTACTACATGTGAGATCATACCAAATCCTGGTAAAATTAGAATGTAGACCTCTGGGTGTCCGAAAAATCAAAATAGGTGCTGGTAAAGGATTGGGTCTCCCCCTCCGGCAGGGTCAAAGAATGATGTGTTGAAGTTACGGTCAGTTAAGAGCATTGTGATTGCACCTGCTAGGACGGGTAATGATAAGAGTAGTAGAATGGCTGTGATTTTTACTGATCAGACAAATAGTGGCATTCGTTCTAAAGGCTGTGCTTTCACGCGTATATTTATTACTGTAGTGATAAAGTTTACTGCCCCTAAAATTGATGAGATTCCGGCTAGGTGTAGGGAGAAAATTGCCAGGTCTACTGATGCTCCTGCGTGGGCAAGGTTACTGGAGAGAGGGGGGTAGACTGTTCAGCCTGTTCCTGCCCCTCTTTCTACGGCCCCTGATGTTAGTAGTAGGGTTAGGGATGGTGGGAGGAGTCAGAATCTTATATTATTTAGTCGGGGGAAAGCTATGTCTGGTGCCCCTAGTATTAAAGGGACTAACCAATTTCCAAATCCTCCGATTATTAGTGGCATGACTAGGAAAAAGATTATTACGAAAGCGTGTGCTGTTACGATAACATTGTAGAGTTGGTCGTCCCCCAAAAGCGCGCCAGGTTGGCCGAGCTCGGCTCGAATTAAAAGACTAAGTGCAGTTCCGACTAGGCCGGATCAGATACCGAAAATTAAATATAGTGTTCCGATGTCTTTGTGGTTTGTAGAATAGGTCCATCGCATAGTGGTTGAGTCAACTTGATTAGAGGAAGTCTGTGGATAAAGAAATTGTGGCTAGGACTAAAAAAGCTCCGGTAAAGTTGATAATGAAAATTGTTGGGGTTAATAGTGTGCTTATGGATAGTGGAGGGTTAACGGGACTGGGTTGATTTAGGGAGTTAGCGGAAATGAGTGTTATGCTGGAAGAAAATGTTATTCTGAATAGTAGTGTTAAGTAGTAAAATAGGCTTATTAGGCTTCCTAAGAGTAATGGGAAAACTAACGCTGGAGAAGAGATAAGACAAGAGAAGGAGACGGCTGTTCATTTTGCGGCGAACCCCAGGAGAGGGGGCATTCCACCAAGAGATAGGAGAATGAAAATCAAAGTTAGTTGGTTTACTTTAGGGTTTTCGCTTTTTAGGATGCCAATATGTCGGAAGGATTTCGTATCGGAGGTTCAAAGGTTTGCGAAAAGGCAAACTGAGATTAGGGCGTAGATGATAAAATAAATTTTTAATGCCCTCTCCCTTGTTAATGCACAAAATGCTATTCATCCTACGTGGCCAATTGATGAGTAAGCAAGGAGTGTTCGGATTTGGGTTTGGTTGATCCCTCCTAGCCCTCCGATGAGGCTTGATATACCTGCCATAATGAATAGCGTAGAGATGATTGATGGGTAGTTTCATCTTTGTGTTATGGCAGTTAGCAGGAATACTGGGGCTAGTTTTTGTCAGGTGGTGAGGATAAGGCAATTTAATCAGGAAATATTTATTATTACTTCTGGGAGTCAGAAGTGGAATGGGAATGCTCCCAGTTTTAGGAATAGACTAAGGATGATTAGAGTTAGTCCAAAGGCGCTTGTGTTTTGTTGGTAGACTTCTCATGAGAGGGATATGTTGAATGAGAGGAGGCTGCCAAACATTAACATCCTTGATCCTAACGCTTGCATAATGAAATATTTGATTCTAGATTCGGTCTCTATTGTTAATCCTCGGTAGATTAGTAAAGGGATAAATCCCATTATATTAATCTCTAATCCTACTCAGATTCTTAGTCAGTGGATGGAAGATAGGGAGAGAAGGGAGCCCAGGAAGGTAATGAAAGAAAATAAGAATCCGAATGGCATTATTGATAGCATTTTAGGGAGAAGGATGGGCCGAACCACCCAAAACAAAGTTAGCAGCCCTGTTTTACCCCTGGTTTCTCCCGGTCTAAGTAGGTAAAATTTTAGATTTACAGTCTCCTAATTAACAGTCAGGTGCTTAGTTTAAGCTTCTACTTATCTTTTTGGGTTTTATTCTATTCAATTTAGGGAGCCTTCATTTCATTCGTGAAATAGTCCGAGGATTAGGATGAGAAGGAAGCAGATAACTCCTGCAGATGAGATTAGGTCTGTGGCGGTTATTATTTTTGTGATGGCCGGGAAAAGAAGAACAATTTCTACGTCGAAAATTAGGAAAATAACTGCTAGGAGGAAGAATCGGAGGGAGAAAGGGAGCCGTGCGGAGCTTATTGGGTCGAATCCACACTCAAATGGGGAGCTTTTTTCTCGGTCTATTTGAGATCGTTTGGCTAGGGTTCATGCTACTAATATTAGGACGGATGAGATAATTACGGCTAGTGAGGATAATGTAAAGATTGCTGTCATTTAGGTAATGGAGAATAGAAGCATCTCATGTTATGCATCATCAACGCATTCCGTTTTATCCGGCACATTACCTTTTAGTGGTGCTAGAGAGGGGAGAGTAAAATACTCCCAGTCTTCGGGCCGAAACCGATTGCGTATTCGCTTCTCTCTATGGCGCTAGAAATAAATTTATTTCAATGCTTAATTGCAAGTCAAGTCTTTTAGTTTAAAGTATAGTGCCGGGGATAGGGTTAGATGTCTATCATGAGTTAGATTAAAAGTCTAATGCTATTATCAGCCACCCAAAAGAACTGTTCGGGGAATAAGCCCGAATTTTCTGATTGACAGACAGATGTTTTAGTAATTGAAACTAACACTTCAAAGAGAGGGATTTAATGGGTTATGTACGTTTTAGGATCCTCACCAATAGATTGATAGATAGAGGAATAGCCATACTACGTCTACAAAATGCCAATATCACGCAGCCGCTTCAAACCCGAAGTGGTGACTTGTGGAGAAATGGTTTATAGATAGGCGGATCAGGCATACTAGAAGGAATGTTGTACCGATTAATACGTGGAGACCGTGGAATCCGGTTGCTACATAGAATGAGGATCCGTAGACACCGTCTGCGATTGTGAAAGGGGCTTCAATGTATTCTCCGGCCTGGAGGAATGTAAAGTAAATTCCGAGAATAACAGTTAAGAGTAGTCTTTGGAATCTTTCTCTTTTGTTTCCTTCCAGGATTCTGTGGTGGGTTCAGGTGACTGTGACTCCGGATGCTAGGAGGACGGCAGTGTTAAGGAGAGGGACTTGGAAGGGGTTTAGAGGGGAGACTCCAGTTGGTGGTCAAGCGGATCCTAGTTCTGGTGTTGGGGCTAATCTTCTGTGGAAATAGGCTCAGAAGAAGGCAAAAAAGAAGCAAACCTCGGAAACAATGAATAGAATTATGCCCCATCGTAATCCTGAGGCTACGTTAGTTGTATGGAATCCTTGAAATGTTCCTTCTCGGATAACATCACGCCATCATTGAATTATTGTTAGAATAATTAGGATTGTTCCTAGGAGAGGGATTATTGTTGGGTGTCCGTGGAGCCATCCGGCTGTTCCGGCCGTTAGGAATAAGGCACCAACAGATCCGGTTAAAGGTCATGGGCTAAACTCTACAAGATGAAAAGGTCTTCGGGTCAT